TGGAAAACTTGCTGTCGTACCTGATTAACCGCTCTTTGTTGTTCAAAAAAAAGAGTTTCATTTTTGTAATTTTTTAATTGTTCCAAACTATCGCAAGTAGCATTAATCAAATTTATTTTCTCTCTTTCTATCTCAGAGTATCCATTCAGTCTATACTCATCTGCTTCCATTTCCACTTTACGTAATCGAGCCCGCGCTCTTTCGAGCTGTTCAGCGGCCCCTCTACGTAATTCTTCTGAATTTCGAATAGTACTCAAGATCCTTTGTTTTCGCTTATCTAATAAATCATTTAATGAAAGTAGATTATCTTTACATTCATTTCACAACTCTCATATCTCTTCCCGAACCAAACATGAATCTTTTGATTCATTTGGCTCTCACGCTCAATTGTTTCTTTCCTTTGATAGACATTCCCATATCTTTGATCTTTGAATGGAATGAACCTATCCTCTCTTGAGCCTATCCTCTCTTTTCTGTTCGTATTCAAAGATATCGAAACTGATCTAACATCAGAATATTAGGATAGTAGGACTCTTCAGACCAGACAAAAAATAAAAAATTGTCAGCAAAGTTGTTTCTTTATTTGTTCTTTATTCACAAACTTTTTTTTTCATCCAAAAAATTTAAAAAATTTATCTTTTTTATACAATATATAGGTCGTCGATTTGGCAGTGGATAAAAAAAGGGGTGGGGGAATATACCCATCTTTCCTATACCTGTAAATGGTTCAAATAAATTTATCCATATGAGTGTTATACATCGGATAAATTCCCAATTATTATTATTTATTTTTTTTTATTTTTTTATTTGCGGTATTTCGGTACTAATGTAGCGGTAGAAAGAGTACCACGGTATGCTGTGCCTGGACTTCAAACAATTTATCTTTAACCATGTAAAAGACCTCAACATTATTGGTTGATAGAGAATCAAAGTTCATTTACCAATTAGTCACGAAATGCTATGGTTCTTAGATATGATTTCTGAATAAAATCCAATTACGAAGTAATTCGTCGAGATTGTGCACCCTTTTTCCTATTTACGCAAATAAAAAAAAGAATACATAAATATAAAGAAAGTGCAGCCGGCGAAATCCAACCTATTCTTGAAATACACAACTCGCACACACTCCCTTTCCAAAAAAAATCAATATACCCAGCACAACGCTTAGATTTATTGGATTTGTTGCTAAAATATCGGTATTAAACTCGAAACTCCCAGCGGATGGCCAGTGCCCCACGGAAACAAAGGAATCGGTTATATTTTTCATATGCTCTCCTCTTATAGATAGGACTAACAAAGAACAGAGTTCTTTTTGTATCACTCCACTCGCCTCCCCCCTTTTTTTTATCGATTTTTTTGTTCCATTTCTTATTTTTAATATAATTTTACTAAACTAAGAACGAAAGGGAAGAAAGCGAGTGGATCCGCTAATTCCTTATCCTCAAATCAGTCCCTCCCAAAGTATTGTTTCGACAAACAAAAAATAAATAGTTATAGGAGTAAAATTCGAAGGAGCAAAGGGAAACTCCCAGTTAATAAAATAAGAAAAAAGATAGGTCCCCCTTTTTTTTACATTTTTATTCTACGATAAAATTAAACAAAAGGATTTGCAAATAAAAGAGCTAATGCCACGACCAGTCCATAAATTGTTAAAGCTTCCATAAAAGCCAGACTAAGCAATAAAGTACCTCGTATTTTACCCTCTGCTTCTGGTTGTCTCGCAATACCTTCTACAGCTTGGCCCGCAGCAGTACCTTGACCAACCCCAGGTCCAATAGAAGCAAGCCCCACAGCCAATCCAGCAGCAATAACGGAAGCAGCAGAAATAAGTGGATTCATGGTAATTTCCTCGCAAAAAAAAAAAAATGGTTAATGATACAACCAACCAATGAATTACTACTTAATCTTTATCCACTTCTTTTTCTACTTTTACTATTTACTTTACTATACTACCTTTTTACTTACTTCTTTTTTTTTATTGATACTTATCACTAAAATCTATCGGGTCGAAGTAGCTAAAAACTCCAACAGAATATTACTTAATTTTAAGAACTACTTCCATATACTGTTTTTCCTTTCTTTCTACCCATGATGGAGTTTTATGTAAATAGATACATACGGTTTTAGCCATTGTGTTTTCTTGTTTAGAAACTCTTATATTCTTTCATTCAATTAACAATCACAGAAAAAATCGAAAAAGGACTGATATTTGAATCTATATAAATTATAAATGAAGTGAGCTAGAAAAAAAGAGATAGGGATAATTCCTATCTAACTAGTAAATAACATATACTTTTTTTCTTCCATAACGTAAACCACCTGCACTTTATTATTCTATTAGTATTAAATCGTATTCTGTACATATATCTAGTAGGACCCCCCACCCAATCTTTTTTTCTCTTAAAAACTCTGCAATATCATCTATCTTTCTTCATATATACAATACTACAATACATAATATTAGCTATTTTCATTTTCTTCTCCAGCCCTTTGGATTATATTGAACCCCGCATTGCTTTAATTGGGATAAGCTTAAAAAACTATTTCGAAAGTTAGTCAATGATGACCCTCCATGGATTCACCTATATAAGCCGCAGCCAAAGTTGAAAAAATAAGAGCTTGAATACCACTTGTAAATAATCCAAGAAACATGACAGGTATAGGAACTACTGAAGGCACTAAAGAAACAAGAACAACAACTACTAATTCATCAGCCAATATATTCCCGAAAAGTCGAAAACTAAGAGATAAAGGCTTTGTAAAATCTTCTAGGATATTAATTGGTAAAAGTATTGGAGTTGGCTGAATGTATTTACCGAAATATCCCAATCCTTTTTTGCTAAGACCCGCATAGAAATATGCCACTGACGTGGGTAAAGCTAAAGCAACAGTAGTATTTATATCATTCGTGGGCGCAGCTAACTCCCCATGAGGTAACTTTATGATTTTCCAAGGTAAAAGAGCACCTGACCAGTTAGAAACAAAAATAAATAGGAACATCGTTCCAATAAATGGAACCCAAGGACCATACTCCTCTCCAATCTGAGTTTTGCTCAAGTCTCGAATAAATTCAAGGACATATTCGAAGAAATTCTGCCCGTCGGTCGGAATGGTTTGTGGATTCCGAACAGCTATGATGGCTGAACCTAATAAAATAGCAATTACAACCCAAGAAGTGATAAGCACTTGGGCATGAATTTGTAAACCTCCTATTTCCCAATATAAATGTTGGCCTACTTCTACACCTGACATATCGTATAACCCTTTGAGTGTTTTAATGGAACATAGTATAAAATTCATATTGCCCTATAATAGAAATCGAACTTTATAATAGAAATCGAACTTAAAAAAGGAATTATTTTGATTCAATCATATCTTTCTCAATTCATCTACCTTCATTCATGAATAGGAATCATACATTATATTTAGATATATTTAGAATACCAAGAAATTACATAAAAAAAAAATACCAATCATTTTTTATTAAATATTCAAAACATAGTTCAAAAATGCAAACCAAAATAATAAACAATCAAAGAAATCCATGGAGTTCAACAAAAAGGAACTAATCTTCTTCTTCTTTTTCTTAACTATTAAATTATAAGATAATCAACCTTTTTTTATATAACTATTTCGGCCCTCCAAAATTGCGGATACTAATTTGGTAAGAATCAATCGAATCGATGCTATAGCATCATCGTTGGCCGGAATAGAAATATCTGCAAGATCTGGGTCACAATTTGTATCGATTAAACAAATCGTCGGAATGCCCAAAATGACACATTCTCGAAGAACCATATATTCTTCTTGCTGATCAACGATAATTACAATATCGGGCAATCCCGTCATATATTTGATCCCACCCAGATATGTTTGCAAGGTGGATAACTTTCTCTTCAACATTGCTGCATCTCCTTTTGGGAGACGGGCGAGTTTCCCCATTTTTTGTTCCGCTCTTAAGTCCCTGAACTTCTGAAGTCTTGTTTCTGTAGTAGACCAATTTGTTAACATACCACCAAGCCATTTTTTATTAACATAATGACATCGAGCCCTTATTGCTGCTGATGCTACTAAATCCGCTGCTTTATTTTTGGTGCCAACGATTAAGAAGTTTTTTCCCATACTTGCTGCATCAAAAACTAAATCGCAGGCTTCTGATAAAAAACGAGCAGTTATAGTAAGATTTGTAATATGAATACCTTTACGCTTTGCAGAGATGTAAGGAGCCATTCTAGGATTCCATTTCTTAGTACCATGACCAAAATGAACTCCTGCTTCCATCATCTCTTCCAAATTTATGTTCCAATATCGTCTTCCCATTTTGCCACACTTTATCTTTTTTTTTTTCGAGAGATTCAGTAACCTGTGAAATAAATAATTGTTCCGACGGAACCTTATACCAGGATTGACCATTGATCTACGACCAAAATCATGAATTTCTTTTCATTCTTTATTTTTCGTTGATTACCAAATCCATAATGGGACCAGAGAATTCAAGTAAAAAGAATGAACCTCTTGTTAGGAATTACTAAATAATGTATCATGTAAATGATTGGTCTGATGTCCCATGGAAATAGTTCGGGACGAAAGAACAAAAAAAATTCTCAAAATTCTCTATAGTGTAACAAAATATCTCTCATCTCCAATTCGAATAGATTCTTCCTTTTTATTTTCAAATGAATGTTTTTATCTTGCTTTGAACGATGTACTAATTTTTTGAATCCAGTACCAACCGGTATAATCCCCCCCAGAACAACGTTCTCTTTCAGCCCTTTCAACCAATCAATACGACCTCGTAGAGCAGCTTTTGCTAAAACTCGAGCAGTTTCTTGAAAACTCGCTTCGGATATGAAACTTTGAGTATTCAGAGATGACTTCGTTATTCCCAATAAGATTGCCCGATAACAGATCGCTTCGTCCAAAACACGCCCTGCTCGCTCTGCTCGCAACAATCCAATCAGTTCCCTAGGTGAAAACACATTAGACATTCCATCTTCTGAAACCAACACTTTTGATGTTACTTGACGTACAATAATCTCTATATGTCTATTATGGATCTGTACCCCCTGGGATCGATAAACCTTTTGGATCTTATTAACTAAAGAGATACGACTTTGTGCTATGGTTAGTTCAGCTCCAATCAAGAATCCCCAGGGTATCCCAAGAAGCCTTCGGCTACGTTCGTCCCAACCTTCAACTCTCTTTTTTAGGTTCATCGATATTGAATCAATTGAACGAACTTCTAAGATTTGTTCCACTTTTGGAAGACCTTGCGTGATATCGCCGGATCTCGATTTTTCATATATAAATGTAATTAATGTATCTCTTTCATAAAAGGTTTTCCCATAATGTCCATGAACAGTTGCTCCCGGAGTGACCAAATAGGGCTTAGCTGATCTTATAACTAAAGAGTCAACATGAACAATGAAAATTTTACCAGATTTTTTTATGCGTGATCCGTATTTCAATAGACATAAATTTTCACAAAGAAATAGGCCAAGGCTAATTATTGTCCATGCCTCTTCACAATAATCGTGATGGAGAAAACACCAATTAAAATGGAATAAATTCCAAATGATGTTACTACACGGATCGGGATTATAAATACTACTATTTTCATCTAGGAAACAGTATTGAAATTGAAGTACTTGGAAAGTCTGTTGAAAATTGTCAAGTAACAAATAGTTCTTTAAAAAGATTTGATTATAAGTTATTAAATAGTAAGATAAACAAGGATTCGCTATTTTAAATACAGTAGTACCTAAGGGACCCAACAAATCCCTAATTGGATTCATGGGATCCAATTCTTTTGTCGCATTATTATATCTCGAAGTATTAAAGGGGCCAATTCGAGAACAATTGGATGATGACAAAATTCGGAAAGATTGGCATTCCTTATTTCGATTCAACAACGTACCAAGAGTTCCCTGATGTTGGGGAAATGATTGAGTCTTTGCCTTGGAATTAAAAGGATTTATATTGATACGATCTAATCCAATATTGTAAATCAATCCTGAACTTGACGTATCATACTTTTTTACGGTATAAGAAATAGTGGACTTTACTAACTCAATTCTGATGAAATCACGAAGCAGATCATTTGCCCTTATTTCAACAAAGGAAGCATGAACCTCTTCTTTTATAAAACCCCTTTTTTCTTGGTCCCAATTCAATACTAAGCAAGCCCGAACTAATTGAATACTTGTGTGAGAAATTCCTCGAATTGACTTGCTATTTCCATAAAGTATATAATTGACAATTCGAAGTTGTACATTATCCTTTTCCTGCAAGAGATCCTGAGGAAAAAGTGTTGCTAAATTTATCCCATCGGATATTTCATATGGGACTACGGACCGAACCAAAACAAAATACTTTTTTTTTATAGGTGTGATCCGTTGAACATAGATCCAATTTTTAAATTTTTTCGATCCCTTATAATTTTTATTTTCCATTCCTGGTGGTATCAAAATGCCGCCGTGCCTAGATATTTTATCCGCCTCTCCAGGAAAATGAATATCTCCAGAAAAAATTTTCAGTTCAATACTCCTTTTTTTTCTCTCCACTCGGACTAATCCATCTACTCGGCTTCTTGTATTTATATTTAAAGCAAGTCGTGTATCTACTCCAACGATACTATTGTTTCGGACCATTATGGGCGAAGATACGGGGAAGATATGCACTTCCTCGGGAATGAAAAAAAATCGATCTACTCTCATTTGCATTTGGTATTTCGGACGAAATTCTTTTGCTCCTCGATACTCAATCAAATCCTCTTTTTTTACGATTGAATCTACTTCGACAATCCCATATTTAGTAATTCCCGAACTGCTTCTCCTATATCGCGGATCATCAAAATAAGCAAGAATACTATTTTTACGTAAAATACCATTTATAGGTATTTTAATAAAAATACAAAAAGATGGTATTAGTTTCTTTTCTCGTTCTTGATCATATTGTAAGGGAATCACGAATCTATTTCTTCGCTTTTTCGCCAAGGAATCATCGGAATTCTCTTGACAAATAGAGGGATCTATGAGATTCCAATGACCATTGGATATGATTCGATAAGGTTTTGAATACTCAAAAATTTGCCCATCCTTTTTACTTTTACCAAAAAATTTATGTCTTACTTGATCATTAGTCAAATCAAAGATATTTCTTTCTTCGACAGAAAAAGAATTAGAATTCATTTGATCTTGATCCTTGTGGAGTGAAAAAGACACTATACTGGATCTGCATAGACCTCCTGCTAATATCCATAAATGACTTGTTTTTGGTACTAGATGAACATTACTATACGGATATTCGGGCGCATGATGCACATCAGTACTCCAGTGCATTTCTCCTTCTGACTCAGAATAAATATGTTTTAGAACCCTCTCCTTAAAACGAAAAGTGGACGTTCCGGCACGAATCTCGGCAATCACTTGTTCCGATTCTACATATTGATCATTTTGAACTAAAATCAAACTTTTTGTTGGAATATTAACATTATGTATA